CTATCTCTTCCGTGTTCCAGATATTCAAATAAATATCCGACGGGGTAGAATCATCTTGATAGAGATGACAGGACCATTCTCTGTATTATCAATAGGATCAATTATGACAAGTCACACACTCATATTCCGGAAATACCGAAACAAAGAAATTCCACAGTCGAACTACCAGAACGGTCTATAAATCCGAGTTTTAAATCATTTTTTTTATTGAAAAACTAAGGCTTCATAGTTCTTATGAACCTAACTCATTGAAATTCCATCCAGTAAAACGGAAGAATTATAAATTTCCAAAATAATAGATAGGAATATCGCAAATAGAGCCATTGCGACTCCCATAAGTGGTGTAGTCCCCCAGCCCGGAGCTACTTTACCATATTCCGAATTCAATGGTTTCAATAAATTCCCTACGGCAGTTTGTCTTGGCCTAGATCTAGAACTACCCTCAACGGTTTGTGTAGCCATAAATCCTATTTAATCATTGGTTGAGATCTGTTGACTTTGTATACCATTCCGTTGTAAATAAACTATCTTATCGTGGATCCGTTATGATCTTGAAATTCTCTAAAAATGGAAACAGCAACCCTAGTCGCCATCTTCATATCTGGTTTACTTGTAAGCTTTACGGGGTACGCCTTATATACTGCTTTTGGGCAACCCTCTCAACAATTAAGAGATCCATTCGAAGAACACGGGGACTAGACTAGTTGAAGTAATGAGCCGCCCGATATGGGAGGCTCATTACTTCAGTTGATATAATGAAAAATCATTTCATTTTTTAGTCGGAACCTTAGGTGGTTCTCGAAAAAAGATAGCGAAAAAAATTATCCCTAAAGTCGAGACTAAAAGGAAGGTATAAACCAATGCTTCCATAGATTCGATCGTGGTTTACAATTATAGCTTTCACACCTATTCGTTTGAGTGGGGTTGTTTACCATACCATATAAAAAAGGGAAAGAATCAAAGAAAAGAAGGTGATTCAAGTCAATATTTCTCGAGTACCCTATTCAAATAAAAAAAAAAAATAGAGGCGAAAGATACCAGAGCAATCTTGTATCAAACTACTTGTCTCCTTGTAGTTGGGTCTCCAAGTTTTTGGAATGCTCCAAATTCCACTTGAGCATCCAAATCTGGATCAATACCAGCAAAAACATCTCTGAACAAGGTTCTAGCGCCATGCCAAATGTGTCCGAAAAAGAAGAGCAAAGCAAACGAAGCATGCCCAAAAGTGAACCAACCCCTTGGACTACTACGAAAAACACCATCGGATTTCAAAGTAGCCCGGTCTAATTCAAAAATTTCACCTAATTGTGCACGTCTAGCATATTTTTTCACAGTAGCAGGATCACTATAACTGACTCCATTGAGTTCGCCACCATAGAACTCAACAGTTACACCTACTTGTTCAACACTATACTTTGATTCTGCTCTTCGAAAAGGAACATCCGCCCTCACAATTCCGTCTCCATCTACCAAAACTACTGGGAATGTTTCAAAAAAAGTAGGCATACGACGTACAAAAAGCTCGCGCCCTTCTTTATCTCTAAAGACGGGGTGACCTAACCATCCAACAGCTATTCCATCCCCACTGTCCATTGAGCCCGCTCTGAATAATCCCCCTTTTGCCGGATTATTACCAATGTAATCATAAAAAGCTAATTTTTCGGGAATTTTAGACCAAGCTTCCGATAAACTCAGATTTTCGGCTAGTCCGGCACCAACTCTTCGATATATTTCTTGCTGGAAGTATCCCTGATCCCACTGATAACGAGTGGGACCAAATAACTCGATTGGGGTAGTTGCTGAACCATACCACATAGTTCCAGCAACAACAAAAGCTGCAAAAAAAACAGCAGCGATACTACTAGAAAGTACAGTTTCAATATTGCCCATACGTAATCCTTTGTATAGACGTTGAGGCGGACGGACACTAAGATGGAATAGGCCCGCTAATATGCCCAGTGTACCCGCTGCAATATGATGAGAAGCGATTCCTCCCGGAATAAAAGGATCAAAACCTTCCGCGCCCCACGCTGGACTTACAGATTGTACTTTTCCAGTTAGTCCATAAGGATCGGACACCCATATTCCAGGACCATATAAACCTGTTACATGAAATGCGCCAAAGCCAAAGCAAGCCACTCCTGAGAGAAATAAATGAATTCCAAAGATCTTGGGCAAATCCAAAGAGGGTTTTCCCGTACGTTCATCACAGAATATTTCTAGGTCCCAATACACCCAATGCCATATGGCCGCCAAAAAGCACAAGCCAGAAAACACAATATGTGCACCTGCTACGCCTTCATAACTCCAAATACCTGAATTCGTTACAGTTCCTCCTGAAATACTCCAACCACCCCACGAATTGGTTATTCCTAAACGAGTCATGAAGGGTATAACGAACATACCTTGTCTCCACATTGGATCAAGAACGGGGTCAGAGGGATCAAAAACCGCTAATTCGTATAGAGCCATAGAACCTGCCCAACCAGAAACTAGAGCCGTATGCATTATATGGACAGAAAGCAATCGACCGGGATCATTCAATACGACAGTATGAACACGATACCAAGGCAAACCCATAAATACCCCTTTATCAAAGAAAAATAGACACTATGTAACTTTATCGCATTGGAATATACTATGTACTTTTGAGTGGATTCTGTATGAGAAAAGGTTACTATTTATTCTATTCCGTTAAAAATAACGGAGGAATTCTGTTCGTAAGAACAAAGAGAAGCAGATCTATTCTATACCCGATAAGTACCAATACGCAATGGGAGCATCGGTCCCATTGCGTGGGAACGAATGGATGTATACTTGTTTATTATTAGAACGATCGATCCTTTCATTAAAATTTGTATTTATTCATTCTCTCTTTCTCTAAAAACCCTCCCATTTATGTATAAACTAGTAAAATAAACAGAAAAAAATGATGAAAACAATAAACTCATTCTTACGTTTCCATATTAAAGTAAAGTATAGTACTTAAATTTTTCTTTAATTTAATGCCCATTGGTGTTCCAAAAGTACCTTTTCGGAGTCCTGGGGAGGAAGATGCAGTTTGGGTTGACGTATAGTGCGACTTGTCATACATATTGGGTCATATGGGATTTACCCGTTTTCTCCCCCGATCGAGATATCTTTAGTTTCGCCCAAGAAATATTGTATTGATTGGTTCTTCAATCATTCGGAACGTGAAGTGAAATTGGATCAATTTCTATTGAGGATCAATATTATCAATTAGAAGAATTTATGGTTGACTTGGACTAATAAAATCAAATATCCAAGCTCTGTTCAGAAAATACCAAACAAATTGGTAATAGTAATATATGTACAATTACCGCTTGTAGCATAGACGATTCTTAATATTTATATTTAATTAAATTATAAATATTAGGGGTGATCTCAAACTGACATGCCAACCAATATGATGAATACATCGAATAGTTTGGGAGAGGCATAAAACGAATTTTAAAAAGTCGTAGCAAAAAGAAATGGTACTGAGATTCTTTGTCCTATATGTGCAAACAGAATTCGGATAGATCTTTCCCCGGAGTAGAACATGAACCTAAAAAAATGGAAAGGACCCATTCAGGAACAAGAAAACGACATCGTGATTTGAATCTCGACGAAACAATACATCAATGAAAAGTTAATAAAAAAAATGAAATTCAGTAAATTCTTTTGGCTCCCAAAACTTATGTTTTTTTTTTTGAAAAATAGAAGAAAAAACCCCCTTATTTTCATTAGAAAAACGGAAATCTGTTAAAAAAAAGAGATAGGATTGGAATCGACACATTGATTCTTTTTTCACAATTTTTTTGAACCGTATGCATCCAAAGATGCGCGTACGGTTCAAAAGGGATACAATTTTGTCCTAATCAACCGACTTTATCGAGAAAGATTACTTTTTTTAGGCCAAGAAGTTGATAGTGAGATCTCAAATCAACTTGTTGGTCTCATGGTATATCTCAGTATAGAAGATGATACTAGGGATCTTTATTTGTTTATAAACTCCCCCGGCGGATGGGTAATACCAGGAATAGCCATTTATGATACTATGCAATTTGTTTCGCCCGATGTGCATACAATTTGCATGGGATTAGCCGCTTCAATGGGATCTTTCATTCTGGTCGGAGGAGAAATTACCAAACGTATAGCATTTCCTCATGCTTAGCGCTAACGAGTTTTTATTTGAAAAAAAAAAGAAGAAGACTATGCCTTCGCCATATTATATCGAATGTGAATAATATGAAAAATAGATAATAATAGCATGGCACTTCGAGTTCGATATGAAGAAACTAGTATTGTTTTTCCTAACATGAGATTTTGTATCGAGATAGTAGTATGAAACAAAGGTTATTCCAATTTGATCTTATGTGTCAGGAGTACATTTCAGCATCACAAACCATTTTTCTTCCACACCAGAAGTCTCTTTATGATATTTACGTTACGAAAGAAAGAGTACGAAAATGAAAAAAAAGGAAACTTTGGGATTACTAAATCACAGACGAGATAAATATAGAAAGCAAGAGAACCATCATAATATTTTTTGACTCCTACAATACGAAAGGAAGGGTGGTAAATGGATCATTCAACGATCTGGATCGGATGGATTCCTTTTTTTTCTTCGATAGAATCGAAATTGAAGAGAAGTGAGGAAGAAATGGCATTACGGAGCCGTATGCAATGCACAAAAGATGCCAGTACGGCTGTTCCATTCTATTTGTTTTTTTTCTTCTTATTTTTTTTTCCATTACTTTAGCCTAATCCTGTAAGATAGAAGAACCGTTCATGCATGATGTTATATCAATATTATCAGGGTCATGATTCACCAACCTGCTAGTTCTTTTTATGAGGCGCAAGCGGGGGAATTTATCCTGGAAGCAGAAGAACTACTGAAACTTCGCGAAACCCTCACAAAGGTTTATGTACAAAGAACGGGCAACCCTTTATGGGTTATATCCGAAGACATGGAAAGGGATGTTTTTATGTCAGCAACAGAAGCCCAAGCTCATGGTATTGTTGATCTTGTAGCGGTCTAAAATGAAAATACTGGAGATTTCGTGTAAATACGTTTCAAATCATAATTCGAATTTTTTGTGATTTGATATTGAATGGAAATAATTCATAATCATCAATCATCAGGTTAAGATCGATCTAAACCAACCTATTTTATTATATATATGTATGATATGCCGACAATTAAACAACTTATTAGAAACACAAGACAGCCAATAAGAAAAATCACGAAATCCCCCGCACTTCGAGGATGTCCTCAGCGTCGGGGAACATGTACTAGGGTGTATGTGCGACTCGTTTAGATCATGAGTTCGAACAAACGAAACAATTTTTCCAGTACCAATCACCAATAGGATAGATAGAGTGGAAAAAGCCATTTTTACTATCTAAAAATGAAGATCTATCATATACCTATATTTTTTGTGTATGAAATTTATGGTTTCCGTTGGTGCAAATCCAATCACCTCAATTTGAGATGAAAAGTAATTCCCCATTGGTAGCAAATAGTTATCCATTAAGCGGAGGAAATAGTACTACAAGAAGCAAAGAGGTTATGTTCTCTTTCTTGAAAGAACGGACTAACAAGGTCAGCTACCTAGCCAACTTTCATAATTAAATGCCGTCACTGTATGGATAGCCTTTTTTGTTTTGTGAAAAGATCTATTACTGTATAATTGATTGGTAGAGCCAAAGAGAGTGAACTATACAAGTTTACAATAACATTTGATTAAATGAAAGAGGAGGCTCCGGTGTATAGAGAGGACCTCACCGTTTATGAAATAACCATAGAAACGATGGAACCCACTATTTTTTGCTTTTATTTATTTAATATCGTTAGAATTTCTTATTTCTAGGTATTTTACCTGGAAGGATTCAAAATCGTGGTTGGGAAGGTCATAGTAGCAAAAGCCATTGGAATTTCTATTTTATATATCGGAATAATCCGTTTTGTTATTAATCAACGGGGGGATAAAAGGATGACTGAAAGAAGAGAAATCAATTAGTTATTCATTCATTAAAGTTTAATTTGATTCAATGACCAGAGTTAGACGAGGATATATAGCTCGGAGACGTCGAATAAAAATTCGTTTATTTGCATCAACCTTTATAGGGGCACATTCAAGACTTACTCGAACCATTACTCAACAGAACATGAGAGCTTTGGTTTCCTCTCATCGAGATAGGGGCAGGCAAAAGAGGGACTTTCGTCGTTTGTGGATCGCTCGGATAAATGCAGCGGCTCGTGAGAAAGGGGTATTCTATAGTTATAGTAGATTAATACACAATCTGTACAAGAAGCAATTACTTCTTAATCGTAAAATACTTGCGCAAATAGCTATATCAAATAAGAATTGTCTTTACATGATTTCCAATAAAATTATGAAATAAAAAACACTCTAAAGTCATATATAGGAATGATTGAAACAGAATTGCATTCCCCGGAGAATGGACTCCGGGAAGATAGAATAAAAAAATAAAGATAAGATAAGTAGTAGAAATGAACGAACATCTTTCAAAAAAGATTTATTCTTTCCCTATTTGATTTGTTGTTTCTTATAACACAACAATCAAATCCGGATTTGAGGCTTTTCGAACAAAACATCAATCTGAGCTTGAATTCCGATTGAAGTTTTGAATGAATGGAAGAATATATCTATTTATTTCTGGTTCTAGGACCGGTAGTTCTAGGGATTGACTCGGCTCTCTCAAACTGTTTTTCGTCATTAAGAAAAGGTAACAAAGATAAAATACGAGCTTGTTTTATAGCAATAGTAATTAATCGTTGTTGTTTCAAGGTCAATCTATTCACCCGTCTAGATAATATTTTTCCTTGTTCACTAATAAATCGACTAATTAAACTCATGTTTCTATAATCAATTCGATCCCCCGATTCCATTGGGGGAAAACGCCTACGAAAAGATCGCTTGGATTTACGAAAAGGTTGCTTGGATTTATCCATGGTTTATTCCTTATCTCTAAAATTCTATTTCTTTATTCATTTCAGATCCGACCGAAATAGGTTTTTTGTATATTATATATTTTGATATTATATATATATATGTTTATGTTAAGTTCTTCCTTTTCCTGCCCCTTTAAAAGATCAAACACACGTTCGATTTATTTCTTTATTTCCCCATGAATCGTATGCTTGTGACAATATCGACAAAATTTTCTCAAATCTAATCGACTGGGTGTATTGTGCCGATTCTTTTGAGTAATATATCTAGAAATGCCTGGCGATTCCTTTTCCTTATTGGCACCATTTTGGACACAACTGGTACATTCCAAAATAACTCTAACTCGGATATCTTTACCTTTAGCCATAAACCCCCTTTGCATTTTTGTTTGATCAACTTAACTCTTTTGTTTTCGACCCGAACCTAAGAAGACGAAAAGAACAAAAAAGAAAAGAATCAATATCAATAGAAGTTACTAATTAGATCTAAATATTTTGTTGTAATTATAATTAATAGAATATTATTCTATATAGTAATAATGTAAGTAATACAATTTTTTTCTAACTATCAATTATTCCTATCCTAATCCCAGTATTTCATTTCAGTATCTTTTTTTTTTATGCTATGATTTCATGGAGCTTTTTTTTTACCTTAGACTGGACCCCTTTCTATTTCTGTTCTCCAAAACGGGATCTTAGATTCACCGGATTTTTGCTGAGGTTCAATATACTTTTTCTTTCCTTCCTATCCTAAAGAACTGAAAAAAAAGGGAATGACAAAGCATCTGGGAATAAACGTTCTATTTCTGTTCTCCAAAACGGGATCTTAGATTCACCGGATTTTTGCTGAGGTTCAATATACTTTTTCTTTCCTTCCTATCCTAAAGAACTGAAAAAAAAGGGAATGACAAAGCATCTGGGAATAAACGATTAATTTCTATCAATAGGCCCGCTAAAGACCCAAACCATAGAGTAGTTAGCACAGGCGCTGTGGAAAGATATGTTTTTATATCTCGCATTGAAAATCCTCCTTCTTTATTTTTATTGTAATACATATATGGTCAGATGCTGTAGTTCAAGATCATTTGTATTTTTTTGTTTTGTATTTTTTTGTACGGAATTCCTAACAAAAATGGATATGTACAATGAACAGTAGATAAGATTTTCCTACCCCTGCCCCTAAAAAAGAGACCCCCTTCTTCCTAAGCAAAATAGTCATCTTTTTTATACGTTAGGTTTCAGATGTATATAATTCTTTTATTATATGAAACCAAAAAGAAGAAATGATAAGAAAATTGTATATGGATCGAGGAAAAAAAAAAAAATGATGTGGAAAACAAGACATGGATTTTGTACAATGACACTGTACAAAAATTTTTTTTTTTAAGGGATGTAGCGCAGCTTGGTAGCGCGTTTGTTTTGGGTACAAAATGTCACGGGTTCAAATCCTGTCATCCCTACCTATTACTTATCCTATGGGCGGTAACGAGGGATTAATTGACTGGGATCTGAGTGAGATCAATTAAATAAAATTGGACATAATCTTTCATTTTTGCATACCAATGTATACAAGACGCATTGGGGGTACAAAAATGAGAAAATCCTTTTCTTTACAATACAATCGTATCTCCTGTCATAAAAAAGCGCTCTTAGTTCAGTTCGGTAGAACGCGGGTCTCCAAAACCCGATGTCGTAGGTTCAAATCCTACAGAGCGTGATTCCGTTTATGTTATTTCGAATCACAATAAAAAAAAACTTAACAAAACACAGTTGAATTACAACTTGAATTTGACCTCCTCCTTGCAGGAGGTCAATCAAAAAAAATGTTATTCAATCAAAGGTCCAACTGATCACCGCGTCTGTATTGTAAATATGCAGTTACAAATAATCCTGCTAAAGTAATAGGAATTAGACCTAAGACGATTCCAAATAGAAGAACTTCAATCATTTCGATTTGTTTGAGGAGATAAAAAGAAAGGTAAGATCTATCCCTAAATATTAATCTGAAAAATCCATGAATCTCAATGACCAAGAGTTACCAATATGACCAAGAATTAACAATTGACACGGGAAAGGACCGTAGAATACCTGAAGGAGAGATTTTTATGAATTTGTTCATTCAATTCATTTCAAATAAGTCGTATCTTGTTCAAACCAATCAATAGAGCTGGGGTTATAGTTGAAGCAGCCAATAGAAAACCGAAATAACTCGTTATAGTAAGCATGAAAGAGCTAAATTAGATATCTTTTTTTGATACATATGTTGATAAAACACTTACCTAAGTTTCCATTTTTTCAGATACGACGGTAAGAAAAAATCAATTGACAGAATTAGTTTAGTTCTAAGTGAAAGTTCTTGATTCATCAGTCATTATAGATAGCACTAAAAAAAAAGTAGAATTACAAATTACATAAGTAGAAAAAAATGGATTTATACGCTGTAACATCGACCAATCCTGTGAATGAATAGATTCATTGTGCAATTTAATAAAGTAATTTCATAAAGTAAAAGTAATAATAATTATTCCGTGTCGTCTAATTTCATTCAAAAAGAAAATTCTATTTAAGTAATTCTGGAATAAAAGAATTAGATTTGAAAATAACTTCAATTTTTCTCATTTCTCGTACTGAATTTTCCATTTTTGAATTTTATACTTACTTTAAACCATTGAATTCAGTAATAGGTTGGGTAATTGTCCATAATATCTCAAATCAGAAGAAAAAAAGGATCGGGGGTTTATCGAAAAACCTTTATTTTTATTTTTTATTTCGAGTCCAACTCGATTCGAAGAAAAACAACTTTCCTTATCCTTTTAGGTTCTATTCTATATTCTGTTTTTCCATATCAAGAAGTTCCATCTTGTAGTTCGGACAAGAACAAGAAAGAACCCTTGTTTTGGATCTAATGTAACAATGGTTGCATTACAAATATTGATTGTTCCAACTATGTTCTGTTTCTTTCATCAAATACTATCTACTATAATCAATCTATTTCTATTATAGTATAGTAATAGTATATTT